AATAATTAGTTTATAGGAACTATGCAATTTGACTGCAGAAGAAGTAGTGTAATTCTACTATTATTAAAGTAATAATAAAAATTATTAGGTTTAGTATAATTCATACAATAGCTTAATTTAAAGCATTAAACTTTTAATTTAAAGATAAGTGTAACTTTTGTGTGGAATTTTTTTATGAAAAAGGGGACATAAGAGCCGGGAAAATTTTATAAAATTTGTATTAAAACTTTGGACATGATTAAGAAATTCGAAATTTATTAATAATCAAAATATTTATTTTCAGTACCATTTCCCTGGGTCACATGGCTTTTTGACAATTTTTAGGCTTTCGGGAGGAGTTGGAATGTTTTTTTGATTTTGGGTTAGAAATGCTTGCTTTTTCTTTTTATTGGACGTAATATACAATATTTCAGAAAAAAGTTTTTCGAGATTTCTTTTTGTTTAATATAAGGTTTTTCCTTGGTGGGAGTGGAACGTTGAGGTCCGTGTTGTAATTTTAGTTTTTTTCGTAAATCTACATGTAAGTTAGCGCTAGTAATTTAGCAAAGGTAAAATAGAGAAGGAGATTCTCAGTAGAAAATTTTGGAAATATATAAAAATTTTATCCAGATAACGAGAGAGGGGTGGAAAATGGCGTGCCAGCAGCCGCGGTTATACTTCAGCCTCAAGCTAAAATTTTTGTACAAAATTGTGCTTTGTTGGTGTTACTAGGTTTTATTTGAGGTTGTAGAGTAGAATCTAAACTTGAAGAAATGATAGAAAAAAAGAAGCATGAAATTTATTATAGGGACCAGGATTAGATACCCTGTTACTTTTAATTAAGAGGTTTTGGAATAATAGTATTAATGAAATTTAACGGATTTGGCGGCAAGATAGCCCCTTAGAGGAACCTGCCCTGTAAACGATGAACCACGAGGGACGTAACTTTCTTTGGTAATCAGTTTGTATACCGCTGTTGTCAGTTAGATTCTTGAGAATATTTTCGTTTATGATAATTTCATTGACTTCAAGTAAAGGTGCAGCTTATGTGAAAGGTAGAGGTGGGTTACATTTATAAGAATAAAACGGATAAGATAAATGAAAGGATCTTTGAAGGTGGATTTAACTGTAAAACTTAAGTAGGTTTGGTGAGAGCTCTATCTTGTGTACACACCGCCCGTCGCTCTCTTTTTTAAAACGAGATAAGTCGTAACAAGGTAAGTGTAATGGAAATTGTACTTGATGGAAACAAGCTGTTTTAGCATTTCATTTACACTGAAAAGGTTCTTGCAATTTGCAAGGTTTCTAATAGAAATAATGGTTTGAAAAGGAAATTTTTAGAAGTATAAATATGTGTAAGTAGTGTTAACGAAATTTTTTTTTGCTATAGAGAATTAGTACAGTGATGGAAATTGTTGAAAAATTATTTTTGAAAAATTTTATAAAAGAATAGGATCTTTAATTTTGGGTACCTTTTGTATTAGCGACTATTAAAATTTTATTGGAAAATTATTTCTCGAAAGTAAAAGATCTAATTAGATTTACTAGTTTTTGTGTCAAAAAAATTTGGAAAATTTATTTAGGTGTGAGATGTTAATCGCTTTTACTGATATCTAGTAACTTTGGAAAAAAATTTAGTTTGGTTTATTGGGGAATTCTTTACTAAGAAGAAGTTTTTTATATAACCTTATATTTTAGGGGATGAGCTCTAAAATAAATTTAAAAGATAATAAATATTTAGATTTTAGGTAGGCTTAGAATTGGCCATGAGATAGTGTTATAAGATAGAAATAAAGGTTTAAGATTTATTTTTCTTTAGTGTTTACAAAGTTTATAAGGAAATGTTTTAATTATTGAAAATATGATAGTATAAGTAGACAGGTATATTAGGAATTAGGTTGGATAATTCATGGAAAATATAATTAGGGTTTGTAGCAAAAGAACTCGGCAAATAAGATTTCCGAATGTTTAACAAAAACATTTCCTCTTGTTAAAAGGAGGTAAGGCCTGCTCACTGAAATTTAAAGAGCCGCAGTATTCTGACTGTGCTAAGGTAGCATAATCATTAGTCTTTTAATTGGAGACTGGTATGAATGGTTAAACGAGAAATCAACTTTTTTTGCTATAAAGATTGAATTTAATTTTTTAGTGAAAAAGCTAAAATTTTTCAGAAAGACGAGAAGACCCTATAGAGTTTTATATCACGAATAATTTTCTTTTAGTAGGTTTTTTTGGATAAAATTTTTTTGTGATATTTTGTTGGGGCGACATTAAGATAAGAAAAACTCTTTATTTTGAAAACTTTACTAAAAGAATTAACTGATCCTTTAGAAGAGATCATAAGAAAAAATTACCTTAGGGATAACAGCGTAATCTTTTTTGAGAGTTCTAATCGACAAAAAGGTTTGCGACCTCGATGTTGGACTAAAATTCAGGCAGGGTGCAGTAGTTCTGTCTTTAGGTCTGTTCGACCTATAATATTTTACACGATCTGAGTTCAGACCGGCGTAAGCCAGGTTGGTTTCTATCTTCTGATTTTGTTGTTTCAGCTTAGTACGAAAGGATTGGTTGGATGTAAGAATTATATGGAAAAGAGTATTATTAATTTTATCTATAAATTTGGCAGATAATTGTAATAGACTTAGAATCTAAAAATGGGAATTAAAGTTTCTCAATTTATAGTGATGTTGGTAATTTATTATATTTTATTGTTGGTTTGTGTTTTGATTTCAGTAGCTTTTTTAACGTTGTTGGAGCGAAAGGTTCTGGGCTATATCCAGATTCGTAAGGGGCCAAATAAAGTAGGGTTTAGAGGAATTTTGCAGCCTTTCTCTGATGCTATTAAGCTTTTCTCTAAGGAGCAAACTTGGTCTTTGGTTTCCAATTATTTATTGTATTTTTTTTCTCCTGTTTTTATGTTTTTTATGTCGTTGTTTTTGTGAGTTATGATGCCTTTTGGAACAGGGCTTTATGATTTCGAATTTGGTTTCTTTTTCTTTCTTTGTGTTTTAAGATTAGGAGTTTACCCTCTTATAATTGCTGGTTGATCTTCTAATTCTAAGTATGCTTTGTTAGGGGGTCTTCGGGCTGTAGCCCAGACTATTTCTTATGAGGTTAGTTTGGCTTTAGTTTTGTTATCTTTTATTGTAATGGTAGGAGAATATAGATTGGATGATTTTGTTGAATTTCAAAGTTCTTTTTATTTGATTTTTTTCTTTTACCTCTTGTCTCTTGTTTGGGTGGTGTCTTGTTTGGCAGAAATAAATCGAACTCCTTTCGACTTTGCTGAGGGCGAGTCTGAGTTAGTTTCTGGTTTTAATATCGAGTATAGAGCAGGAGGGTTTGCTTTACTATTTTTGGGGGAGTATTCTATAATTATTTTGATAAGAACTGTGATAGTGATTTTATTTTTAGGTGGAGATTTAAATTTAGCATTTTTTTTAAAGGTGGGCTTATTTATTTCTCTAGTTTTGTGGCTACGGGGAACTTTCCCTCGATATCGTTATGATAAATTAATGGGATTAGCTTGAAAGAGTATTTTGCCATTTACTTTACATTGTTTGTTTATATACATAGGGTTCAAGGTTGTTTTGGAAGTCTTCTAAGGCTCCAATTCCGTTTTTCTAAAAACTGTACATTTAAAAGGGAGAAAATCTCGTATCTAGATTTACAATCTAGCGCTTGTAAACTCGGCCACCTTTTAATAAGTGATAACTTGGAAGTAACTCCACTTTTGCAAAGTAGTATTTTCTTTAAAATATATCACCGGCAAACTGCTAGAAGATTCGAACTTCTATAAAATGCTTTCAAAGCACCTGCTTACCCATCAGCCAAGCAGTTTTGGAAACTTAATTCCCTTTTTTTGGTTAACTGTTGGAAGATCCTTTTATGTTATTGAACATTGCTTTGAAGCTAAGCAGTTATTTTTCCATAATTTTGTCTCATAATAGGTTTGCTAGAGGGCAGGTAAGGAAGAAGGAAAAGTAATACACGGTCAGCAATTGTCCGATAATAATATAAGGGTCTTCTACAGGTATTCCTCCAATTCATGTTAGTAGGATAGCGGTTCTGATATAAGATCAAAATAAGAATTTAGAGATGGGGTAAAAAGTTAAGCATCGGAAATTTCTTTTTTGTGATAGCGGAAGAATGGCAATGATAAGGATAGACATAACTAGGGCCAGAACTCCTCCTAGTTTATTGGGGATAGAGCGAAGGATGGCGTAAGCAAAAAGATAGTATCATTCGGGTTTAATATGTTCAGGCGTGACAAGAGGATTAGCCGGAATAAAATTTTCGGGGTCCCCTAATAGGTACGGAGTCCATAAAGTAATTATAAGGAGAAGAAAAAATAGGACCATAAACCCTAAGACATCTTTGAAGGTGAAGTAAGGGTGGAAAGGGATCTTATCTATATTACCATTTAGCCCTAGGGGGTTGTTAGAGCCAGTTTGGTGAAGAAATAACAAATGGATAACGGCTATGCCAAGAATTAGGAATGGAACTAAAAAGTGGAGGGCGAAGAATCGAGTAAGGGTGGCATTGTCAACGGCAAATCCCCCTCAGATTCATTCTACTAGCATAGGGCCAATGTAGGGAATGGCAGAGAATAAATTAGTAATTACGGTTGCTCCTCAAAAAGATATTTGTCCTCAGGGTAAAACGTAGCCAATAAAGGCGGCTGCTATAGTTAAAAATAGAATCACAATTCCTGTTATTCATGTATGGAATATTTTGTAAGATCCGTAGTAGATCCCTCGTGAGACATGGAGGTAGATACAAATAAAGAAGAAGGAAGCTCCATTAGCATGCAAGGTGCGAATTAACCATCCTCTATTTACGTCTCGTATAATATGGACAACAGAGGAAAAAGCTAGACTAATGTCGGAGGCAAAGTGCATAGCAAGAAATAGGCCCGTAATAATTTGAATGCCTAGACATAGTCCTAGGAGGGAGCCAAAATTTCATATATAGGAAATGTTGGATGGCGAAGGGAGATCAATTAAAGCCCCATTTATGATTTTAATTAGGGGGTGACTTTTTCGTATGGGTTTTGACATTAGATAATTCGTAGAGGGCCTTGGTTTATCTTTCTAATTTTTACTACTGTAAGTAGTGTTAAGATAATATAAGATGCTATGAGAAGGGTGATGGGTATGACCCCGAGTGAAAATGGTTTAAAAATTGTTAAGTTGGAAAATTGTTCTTTGGATGAACTCAGGGCTTCGGGGGTTAATCTTTGTTTAGGCTTGGTTAAGATAAACTTTGCTAGAGGAGCTATAATGAGAGGAAATAGAATTTTTAAATTGGGCTTAAATATCTCGTTTGAGGCGATGTTAGATATATAGGTAAATAAAATTAGTATTCCTCCAAGAAACACTAAAATTAATGTGTAAGAAAATCAGGGGAACTGGGTAATTGTATATATAAATATAGAGATTAATATAGTTTGAAAGATTAGAACGAAAATTATAGCTAGAGGATGAAATATGAATAGGAAAATAAGATTTATAATGAATATAGAAATTATCACAAAAATAATCATAGCCTAAGAGGTAAAATCCTTTTTCTGATTTACAAGACCAGTATTTTTAATAAATTACATAGACGGATAAAGAAATAAAAATTTGGTTCTGAAAGTAAAGTAAGGATCGACGACAGCGGCACCTGCATAGGCGGCACAATAATATTTTGTTTATATTTCGTCTGGAGGGGTGGCAAGGACAGGCACTGTAGCTCCTGAGAGGATCTTTATAAGGTCCTGGTCTTTGTAAATTACAAAGACAGAGAGTAGTTTAATGAAAATTTAGGTTTTGGAAATCTAGGATGCTGAAAAGGTCTTTCTGAGTGATAATTTTTTATTATACTTTGCCCATATTTATATTCTTGGTAGGGTTTTGAATGTACGTTTCTAAGCGAAAACATTTAATGAACATGCTTATTAGACTAGAATATATTGTCTTGTCTGTTTTTCTATTTATCATAATAGTAACTTTTATTATAGGTCTAGAAACTTATTTAAGACTAATTTTTTTGGTTGCTTCAGTTTGTGAGGGGAGATTAGGTGTAGGGATTATAGTTGGAATAGTCCGTTCTCACGGTTCAGACTATATTTCGAGTTTTAGAGTTTTAAAATGTTAAAGTTTTTTTTTCTCATACTTGGGCTTATAATTATATCTTTTTTTGGCGAATTTTTATTTTATTTTCCCTATTTTGTTGTTTTATCTTTAGGGTGGTTGATGTTTTATGGGGACAATTTTGTAAGACTGTCTTTTTTAGGCTTAGATATTTTGAGATGGTTTTTGATTTTACTAACTTTTTGAATTATTATATTAATGCATCTTTCTAGCCACGGGTATAAGTTGTATAATTTTTATTGTGAAAAATTCTGCTTTATTTTAATATTGATGATGGTCCTACTGTTTATGACTTTTAGAGCATTGGATATACTTTCTTTTTATATTTTTTTTGAGGGTTCTTTAATCCCTATCTATTTGTTAATTGTGGGATGAGGCTATCAACCTGAACGTTTGCAGGCAGGGATTTATTTGTTGTTATACACTATTTTTGCTTCTTTACCTTTGTTAATTTCGATTATTTACATGGGAGATTTCCTTGGAGGTTATAATTTTGTTATGCTGAACTTTTGCTTTGATTCTTCCTATTGGGTGAGATTCTGGTTTTTTTTCTCTATTTCTGCTTTTTTGGTAAAGCTGCCTGCTTTTTATGTTCATTTATGACTCCCGAAGGCTCATGTAGAAGCTCCTGTAGCGGGTTCGATGATGTTAGCTGGAGTTTTATTAAAATTAGGTTGTTATGGAATGATACGTCTAATAGGTTTTTTTGAAGGTAAAGTGAGTCTTTTGAGAAGAATGCTAGTATCGCTAGGTTTATTGGGAGGTCTAATAGTAAGTTTTATTTGTTTGCGGCAGGTAGACTTAAAGGCTTTAATTGCTTATTCTTCAGTTAGTCATATGGGACTAGCGTTAGGGGGGTTAGGAAGTTGAGGTTTATGAGGGTATAGATCCTGTTTATACACGTGCGTGGCCCACGGTTTGTGTTCTTCTGGTCTTTTTTTTCTTTCTGGTGTGGTCTATGAACGTAGAGGCTCCCGAAGAATTTTGATTAATAAGGGTATGATAGAGATGATGCCGAGAATATCTTTTTGATGATTTATATATTGTATCGGTAATATGGCAGCTCCTGTTGTTTTAAATTTGGTGGGGGAGCTGGGCTTAATTGGGAGAATTTTAGGGTTTAGTTTTTTTTCTATGACTTTTCTAATATTCTTTTCCTTTATAGGGGCTTGTTATAGATTGTACCTATTTTCTTCTACGCAGCATGGTATGTACTTTTCCGGAATTCGATCTTTGTGGGACGGCCTAGTACGGGAATACTTAGTTCTTTTATTACATTTTTATCCTTTGTTTTTTTTAATTTTAGAGGTAGATATAATGACTTTTTGTTCAAATAGTTTAAGAGAAAATTTAAGTTTGTGGTACTTGAGATGTAAGGTTTACTTTGGACTATGTTTGTTTTGAGAATATGAAATTTAATTTTTATGTTTTTTTTTACTTTTTCTTTTTTGTTATTTTTCTCGAGATTGGTAATGCTGGGAAAATCTTTTAGATTGTACTTGGATTGGAGAATTTTTTCTTGGGGAGGAACAGATGTAAGTTTCGTTTTCTTGTTTGATTGAGTATCCTTTATGTTCCTGTCTTTTGTATTATTTATTTCTGGAAGAGTATTTTATTATTCTGGAGAGTACATGGAAGGAGAAATAAATAAGTCTCGTTTTATTTATTTGTTAGCGGGTTTTGTTGGTTCAATGGGACTTTTGATTTTAAGACCAAATTTGATTAGAATTCTTCTAGGGTGGGATGGCTTAGGTTTAGTATCTTATTGTTTAGTAATTTTTTATCAAAATTATAAGTCTTTAAATGCAGGAACTTTAACGGTTCTTTCAAATCGCGTGGGTGATGTCCTGATTTTGTTAGGAATTGCTTATATAATTAATTTTGGAGATTGAAGTTTTGTGGCTTGAATAGGGCAGAGAGAAAGAATAGTTTTAACCGGCGTTTTAATTTTGTTAGCTTCTTTGACTAAAAGAGCCCAAATTCCTTTTTCTGCTTGGCTCCCTGCGGCTATGGCAGCCCCTACTCCCGTCTCTTCTTTGGTCCATTCTTCTACTTTAGTAACAGCTGGAGTGTATCTAGTAATTCGTTTGGGGTGAGTTTATGATTTTTGAATAAATGATCTTTTAATGGTACTTTCAGTTTTAACTATGTTTATAGCTGGTTTGGGGGCATGCTTTGAATTCGATTTAAAGAAGATTATTGCTTTGTCTACACTAAGACAACTTGGATTAATAATGTATAGCTTGTCTTTGGGGTTGGTAAAAGTAGCTTTATTTCACTTACTAATGCACGCTTTGTTTAAAGCTTTACTTTTTATGAGAGCGGGGTGTATTATTCACGGTTTTAAAGGTTGACAGGACATTCGAATGATGGGAAATATAATAATTTCTTTGCCTTTCGTAAGTTCTTGTTTTGTTGTTTCTAATTTAGCTTTGGCAGGGATACCTTTTTTAGCTGGTTTTTACTCTAAGGATTTAATTCTAGAGCTTTCTTTAATAGAAGAACTTAATTTTTTAAGATTGTTTATGCTGTTTTTTTCCACGGGATTAACTGTGGCCTATACGTTTCGTTTGGTTTATTATATAGTACGACGAGATTATGTTTTAGGAGGATCGAGAAATATAAGAGATGGGTGAGGTGTGATGATGAAATCTTGTACAGGTTTAGTAATTTTTTCGGTTTTTTTTGGTGCTTTGATTTCTTGATTAGCTATAGATGTAGCTTGTATTGTTTTACCTTACGGATTGAAAAATTTAACATTAGTTGTTTGTTTGCTAGGGGCGTTGTTTGGTTTTTTCATATCTCATTCGTCTTTTTACACAACAAAAATAAAGTTTTCTCTTTTAATTTGGTTTAGAGGCTCTATATGGTTCTTACCCTATTTGTCGTCACAGCCCATGGCTTATATGCCTTTGAAGTTGGGGGTAGAAATTATAAAGTTGGGTGATATAGGCTGGTTGGAACTTTTAGGTGGACAAGGCTTAAGAAGTTATATTCAGAAGGTTTCATTTAAAATTCAACTTTTAGGTATAAATTCATTGAAGGTTTTTATTTTTATAATGTGAATTCTAGTGTGTTTTATAATATTTTTTTAGATTAAAATAGCTCAAGGAAGAGTTTTGCATTGAAGCTGCAAAGGTGACTTTAATGTCTTTTAATACGTACAAAAAATAGAAAGAAAATGTTACAATTTATTGCAAGGCTCATAGTTAGCAGCTATGAGAGGTTACATTTTCTTGTATCTCGAGAAAAGGAATTTCATCTCTTCAACGAAAATGAAGTGTGTTGTTTACACCATCGTGATTAAAGTAGGATAAATTTTTATCAACTTTTGATTGCAGGTCAAATATTTTTGAAACTTCTACTTTCTTAATTAAAGTTTATACTTATCTAATCATTAACAGTGATTTTGCTTATTTAGCTATAATTAAAGAACAAGGGTCAGGGACCAAGGACCGGGTCGAAACCGATAGCGATTTTTCGCTTCTTGTCCAGGAAATTCAGTCTAAAGTTCTTTCTTTTCATTCGTAAAAGAGCCCTAGAGTGACAGCGAATAAGAAAATTCCGCCGGCTCTTATCCAAATTATAGGGGGAGTACAATTAGAGATAATACCAAGGGGGAGAAGAATGGAAATCTCGATGTCAAAGATTAGAAACACGATGGCAATTAGGAAAAATCGAATAGAAAAGGGAATGCGTGAAGTGTTTTTGGGGTCAAAACCACATTCAAAGGGGGACGCTTTTTCTCGATCTAAGATTGTTTTTTTTGAAAATAAGGTTGAGAGTGCGATTAACAGTGAACTGATGAGGACGGAAATAAAAAAGCTTACTAATAGAAGTTTAATTGCTTAATCCAGGCGTTCGGTCCTACAGATTGGAAGTCTATAATACTGTATATACTAATTAAGCATCCTCCTCATCAATAGATTGATACATAAAGGAAAAGTCAGACTACATCTACGAAATGTCAATATCAGGCTGCCGCTTCAAATCCGAAGTGGTGGGTGGCTGAGAAGTGAAATTTTATTATACGGAAAAGACAGATAGAAAGAAACGTGGACCCAATAATCACATGGAGGCCGTGGAATCCTGTCGCTACAAAAAATGTTGACCCATAAACAGCTTCAGCGATCGAAAATGGGGCTTCTGCATACTCATAGCTTGTAAAAAGAGTGAAGTAGATACCTAGGATAATAGTAATAGTAAGGGCTTGGGTGGCCTGAGTGTGGTTTCCATTTATAAGGGCGTGGTGGGATCATGTAATAGTAACCCCCGAAGCAAGAAGAATAGCTGTATTTAGTAACGGAATTTGAAATGGGTTAAAGGGTACAATTCCGGCAGGAGGTCATTGAGTACCAATTTCTACTGAAGGGGCTAAGCTAGCATGAAAAAATGCTCAAAAAAAGGAAATAAAGAAGAATACTTCTGAGACAATGAAAAGAATTATTCCTCACCGCAAGTTAGTGATTACGGATGAGTTGTGAAGTCCTTGAAGAGTTCCTTCTCGGGCGATATCTCGTCATCACTGGTACGAAGAGATAACCAAAATGAATAAGCCTATCAAAAGAATGTAGAGGGAATCATAATGAAATCAGTAGGATAGTCCTGAGGTTAAGGTAAGGGCTCCAATAGAAGCGGTTAAGGGCCAAGGACTTATGTCAACTAGGTGAAAGGGGTGGTGGGAGTGAGTTGTCATTATACTTCTCTAGCATAAAGAGTAGAAAGCGTGGCAAAAACGTAGGCTTGAATTACTGCTACTGCGGCTTCTAAGGTTATGAGTGCAAATTGGGCTATGGTAATAGTAATGATAATAAAAATTCTATTATTTACTATACTTTCTCCTAGAAGAATTAATAGAAGATGTCCTGCTGTAAGATTGGCTGCCAATCGTACGGAAAGGGTAATAGGACGGATGATGTTTCTGATAGTTTCAATTAAAACTATAAAAGGTATAAGGACGATTGGTGTGCCTAAGGGGACAAGATGAGCAAATATGTGATTTGTATTATTAATTCAGCCGTAAAGTATGAATACAAGTCAAATAGTTAACGCTATAGAGAGTGTTATAGCGATATGGGCTGTTCTTGTAAAAGTGTAAGGTATAAGTCCAAATACATTGTTAATTAAAATAAATATAAATAGGACATTAAAGAAGATAATATTTTTGTATCTTTTAAATAGGGGAATAAATTCTTTTGTGATATAGGAAGTGAGTTCTGTGTATATAATTCCAGATTTTGAGAAGCTAGTTCAATATAAGGGGAAGAAAACTGCAAGAAAAAGGAATATTGCGATCCAGTTTAGTTGTATGGAAAAAGTGGCGGATATAGGGTCAAAGGATGAAAATAGATTTGTTATCATAGTCAATTTGAGGAAAAATTTTTTTTGTATTCTTTTTGGGATTCGGGGGTAAGAGGGGAGTTTCCGAAATAAATTATTGATAAGAGAACTAGAAAAAGAGAGAAAGTTATAAATATAATTAGAGCCCATATAATAGGAGACATGTGGGGGATAGAAAATTACCTGGGAGGTGATTCCAGCATGACAAGCTGATATTATAAACTTAACTAAATTTTCTTATTCAAAATTGTTAATTCAATTTAGGAAGGAATTTATAGAAACACTTTCAACAACAATAGGTATAAAGCTATGGTTAGCTCCGCAAATTTCGGAACATTGTCCAAAAAATAGCCCAGGTCGATTGACTAAAAATGTGAGTTGATTTAGCCGTCCTGGGACTGCATCTGCTTTTACTCTTAGGGAAGGAACAGTTCAAGAATGAATAACATCTGTTGAAGAAACCAGAATTCGTACATAAGTGTTTATTGGAACTACTATTCGGTTGTCAACTTCAATAAGCCGAAATTCTTCGTCTTTTAGATCTTTTGTGGGAATTATGTAGGAATCAAATTCGATATCTAGAAAATCTGAATATTCGTAAGATCAGTATCACTGATGACCTATAGATTTAATTGTAAGGGAGGGATTATCATATTCATCTAGAAGGTAGAGAAGATGGAGTGATGGAAGGGCAATAAAAATTAGTAATAAAGCAGGAACCACTGTTCAAATTACTTCAATTAAATGTCCTTCTAGTAAAAATCGATCAATGAATTTGTTACTGAATATAGTGAGAATAATATAAGCGACTAGTGTTGTTACTAGGGTCAAAACTAACATAGTGTGGTCGTGGAATCTGATAAGTTCTTCTATAAGAGGGGAGGCTCTGTCTTGGAAATTAAGTTGTGATCATGTTGACATTATTTTCTGAAAAAAGGATTTAAACCTTTTTAGATAGATCTTAAATCTATAGCACTAATCTGCCATATCAGAATTTATCGAATAGTAAATTGAGGAAGTTCATCATAACTATGAAAGTGGGGAGGTGTCGTATGAGCTCATTCTAAATTAGATGATAGATTAGGGCTGAAAACGGTAGGTCGCTGGGCTACTATAGCCTCTCATACAATATAGATGAATCCAAGGGTTCTAATAAGGGATAGCGTGGAGCCAATTGAAGACACCACATTTCATGTAGTAAAAGCGTCGGGATAATCTGAATACCGTCGAGGTATACCTGCTAATCCTAAAAAGTGTTGTGGGAAAAATGTAACATTTACTCCAACGAATATAGCTCCAAAGTGGATTTTTAGTCACTTGGGTTTTATGGTAATACCAGTAAGGAGAGGAAACCAGTAAACTGCCCCTGCTATAATTCCGAATACAGCTCCTATGGAAAGAACGTAATGGAAATGTGCGACAACGTAGTAGGTGTCGTGTAAGACGATGTCTAAAGATGAATTAGCCAGGACTACTCCTGTAACTCCTCCTACTGTAAATAGAAATAGGAAGCCGAGGGCCCAGAGAAGGGGAGGTCTGTAAGAGAATTGTGAGCCATGAAGAGTACCAAGTCAGCTGAATACTTTAATCCCTGTTGGAACAGCAATAATTATAGTGGCAGAAGTAAAGTAGGCTCGCGTATCAACGTCCATTCCTACTGTAAATATGTGGTGCGCTCATACTACAAAACCAAGAATTCCAATAGCGATTATTGCGTAAATCATGCCTAAGGTCCCAAAGGATTCTTTTTTTCCTCTTTCTCTTGCCACAATATGAGAGATTATACCAAAGGCTGGAAGAATTAAAATGTAAACTTCCGGGTGACCAAAGAATCAAAATAAGTGTTGGTAAAGAATGGGGTCTCCTCCGCCTGTCGGGTCGAAGAAGGATGTATTAAGGTTTCGGTCTGTCAAGAGTATTGTGATAGCTCCTGCTAGAACTGGTAGAGACAAGAGAAGAAGAATAACAGTAATGAAAACTCTTCAAACAAATAAGGGAAGACGATCAAAAGTTAGAGTTTCGGCTCGTATGTTAATAACTGTTGATATAAAATTGATTGCCCCTAAAATGGAAGAAGCTCCAGCTAGGTGGAGAGAGAAGATAGATAAATCTACTGAAGCTCCTGAATGGGCAATATTGCTAGAGAGAGGGGGGTAAACAGTTCATCCTGTACCTGCCCCCGCTTCTACTAGAGACCCTCTAATTAAAAGTATAAGTGCCGGAGGCAAAAGTCAGAATCTTATATTATTTAATCGTGGGAAGGCCATGTCTGGGGCTCCTAATATAAGTGGCAGAAGCCAGTTTCCGAATCCTCCAATTATGATGGGTATAACTATGAAGAAAATTATAATGAAAGCATGGGCTGTAACAATTACATTGTAGATTTGATCATCTCCGATTAATCTGCCTGGTTGTCCTAATTCTGCCCGAATAAGGACTCTAAGAGCTGTACCTACTATGGCAGATCATGCTCCAAAAATTAAATATAGGGTTCCAATATCTTTATGGTTAGTGGAAAACAACCATTGTCGCGATTCGATAAATAATGTTTAAGTGCAAGACTCAATCATAGCTTTGAAGGCTATAGGTTTTTTTAACCTAAAACATTATAGGGTGATAAGACTTGCAGGAATAATTCCTAAAAGAGAAAGCATCGTTAAAATACTAAGAAAGGCGAAATTTTTCGTAGATTTGTTTTTTTGAAACCAGGTCATACTCTGAAGATAAAGGGTAAATGTACTAAAACATAGCCGTGTATAAAAATAGAGTGTAATTAGACTTGATGCAATCAAAATTACCAGGATTGGAAATCTTATTTTTAGAGTTATAATAGCTAATCATTTAGGGAGAAACCCTAAAAGAGGGGGCAGTCCCCCTAAAGAAAGTATATTAATGAAAATGATAATTTTTTCATTTATATTTTGAATTATAGAAAGCTGGGAGAAGTAATTTAAGTTAAAAAGTCAGAAGGAAAGACAAAGAATGAATCTTGTAAAACAATAAATAAAGAAATAAATGAATCACAGACCTGAGTTTAGGAACATTATTCTTCCGATTCATCCCAGGTGAGAAATAGAAGAGAAGGCTAAAATTTTTCGTATGGATGTTTGATTGAATCCGGACACGGCCCCTACAATGGCTGATATGAGGGCTAAAAAAATTAGACTTTTGGAGTGAAAAAGAATTGATAGAATAGTAAGGGGAGAGATTTTTTGCCAAGTTAAAAGTAAGAGGGAGTTAATCCAGTTTATCCCTTCAAGAACTTCTGGGAATCAGAAGTGAAATGGGGCTATTCCAAGTTTTGTGCATAGTGCCAAAGTTATAATAATATTGGGAGAAAAAATTAGGAGAGTTCCCCCAAAAAGGAAAAAAAATATAGAACTAAAAATCACAACGGAAGAGGCAATAGCTTGAATTAGAAAATATTTGATAGCTGCTTCTCTTCTCTTTTTATTATTTTCTAGATTGATGACTATTGGAATAAAAGATATAAGATTAATTTCTAAACCTATTCATATACCAAATAAAGAAGAGGAAGAGATTGAAATTGAAGTTCCTAAGACTAAAAAAAACGTATAAATTATTGGGGGAAAGTAAAGATTCATTAAAAAGAAGTGAACCACTATCGTTGGGGTATGAACCCAAAAGCTTAAACTTAGCTTATCTTTTTGTAACAAGAGTAAGGACGTCTTACATGATTTACTCTATCAAAGTAACCCTTTTATCAGGCATCTTGTT